GGTAGAGAGGACGAAGGGTAAGTCGTCGGGCTCATGCCCCGAAGAAGCGGGTTCGACTCCCGCCTCTATAGTTTTGGGTAAAAGGAAAAGGAGAGAGGGGGAAAACTAAGATGGATTAAACTGGACGGGAAGTTCGAAAGAGCGAAGAAGAGGCTTTAAACTCGTTTTTCAATGCGGAGACGTAATGAAGAGAACTGAAAAATGAATCATCTTAGTATCAGAGGGAGGCAGAGAAATCAAACGAGATTCCGTAAGTAGCAGGGAGCGAAAGCGGAGGAGTCCCAGAGAGTGAGTAAACAACGGAAGAAAGGAGTTCACATATCTAAGACTAAATGTTAATCCATACTGAAAGCGCGAGTACTGTGAAGGAAAGTTGAAAGAGACTTGAAAAGATCTGGAATCCTGTCTTTTAAAGCAGCTGTAAAACAGTGTACCTTTTGTATAATGGGTTTATGAGATATTGTTTGGCAAATTTAAGTAAAAAGGATAAAAATGTAGGTGAAGAGAAGTCGAGAGGGCTCTTTAGTCAAATTTCCCGAAACCAAGTGATCTAACCATGGGCAGTTTAATGAACGAACCGGTGGTTGTAGCAAAAACCTCGGATGACCTGTGGTTAGGGGTGAAAGACCAATCGGACTTGGAGATAGCTGGTTTTCTGCGAAAACTATTGAAGTAGTGCGTCTACATAGGGGTCAAAAGATTAAAATAGTATTTACACAGATGACGTCCTATTAAAATTTTAGGGTAAAGATTTATCGCTTTAAGGGGGATAGACTTTAAAGATAAAATTCGAAGTAGACAGACAGACAAGGGGCAAATAGGTTCTTTGTTAAAAGGGGGGAGCCCAAATTAGAAGTTAAAGTCACAGATTCAATAATTAAGTGTAAAAGGAGTATGGGATTTAGACAATGAAGAGGTAGGCTTGGAACCAGCCATCTTTGAAAGAATGCGTAGTAGTTCATTCAAGAACTCTTTTTCCCCAAAAATTATGGTGGCTAAAAATTGAACTGAAACTCTAGGGGCAGTAAGAAGTTTGCTTGGTAGTAGAACAGACTGTTGGGTGGTGGTGAGAACCCAAGAATCAGAAGCGAAAATGTGAACATGAGTAAAAAAATTGTTGCTTCATCTCCCCTGGTTTCCAAACCAAAAGTATCTGAGCGAAGAGGTTTGGGTGAAACAGTCTCTAAGGAGGGTGTCGATGAGGGATGGTAATAAACGCACAATGTGCCAGGAAATAATTAAAACAAAAGACTACTGTCGCAAACTAACACAAGTGGGAGATAGTGAGGGGGAAGTTTTTTTAAGGAACTCGGCCAGTTATAAGCTTTTATGAGAAGTTAAAACACAAGGCCTCGACTGTTTACCAAAAACATAGCTCTTTGCTAATATGAAGGTAGAAGTATGAAGGGTGAGACCTGCCCAATGGTTATATCTTAAAAGGTTAGTAGGGCTAACTTAATAAAGATAATTAAATGGCCGCGGTAACACTAACCGTGAAAATGTAGCGTAATCAATAGTCAATTAATTGTTGGCCGGTATGAATGGTGTCACGAGGGTCTCACTGTCTTAAGGAAATCTCCAGTGAAATTGAATTTGTAGTGAAGATGCTACATCCAAATTGTTAGACGAGAAGACCCCATGGAACTTTACTGGAAACTTATGTGGCTGACTTAAATAGTTTTAAAAGGTGGTGCGGATTAATTAGGGTTAAAAAGTTCACTTTTTTATTTGAAGAAAGGCAACTCAAAAACTTATATCTTTGGGATTTGATAAGTGGGACAGTTTGGTTGGGGCGATCGCCTTTAAAAAAGTAACGAAGGCGGGCTTAAGATATATATTTGGTTATGTCTGACTGCCAGGGGGAAACCTAGAGCAGACACTTATCTTTGGATGGTGGGTTTAAGTGACCCGTTAATTTAGGGTGAAATAGTTAACGATAAACAAATAAAAGTTACCCTGGGGATAACAGCGTAATAACGTCAGAGAGTTTTCATCGACGACGATGTTTGCGACCTCGATGTTGAATTGTGGCATCCTGGGGTGCAGTCGCTCCCAAGGGTTGGTCTGTTCGTCCATTAAAGCCGTACATGATTTGAGTTAAAAGCGTCGTAAGACAGCTTGGTTTCTATCTACAATTTGAAAAAACATTAATATAACTCTTTTCTAGTACGAAAGGATCGAAAAATGAGTGGTTCTCTTATTTTTATAAGTTACAATCAATGGATTGACTCGGATACTTTTTAAAGGGGGTTTTGGTTAATTACTGATTGCTTCTAAAGTATGAAAATTATATTAAGTTGTTTGAAGTTCGGAAGAAGAATTGTTAAGGGTTAGCTTGATCGGGATGGCTGTTTGTATTTTTAAAGTGTGGGGCAGAGAGGTCTGGTTATATTGTTCCTAGTTTATGAGAATTGTGGGAGACAGAGATTTAGGGTGTATACTTGTATTTTATTTCTTTTAGTGGTGGGCGCCCTGGCGGCCGGTGTTGGAGGAAGAAAATTAGGAGAAAAAGGGGCTGGAATTTTAACTTCAAGCTGTTTGATTATAAGTTTATCTTGGTCTGTTTTGATATTTTATGAAATAATTTTAAGTTTTTCTACGACACATATAAAATTATGAAGGTGATTAGATTCTGATCTATTGACTGTTTATTTTGGCCTACAATTCGATGGTTTGGTTGCGATCATGTTGCTTGTTATTACAACAATCTCTACTTTAGTTCATATCTTTTCTACGGCATATATGCTTGGGGATCCTCATATTCCTCGCTTTATGTCTTATTTATCTTTTTTTACATTTTTGATGGTTGTATTGGTTAGTAGTGACAATTACTTACAGTTGTTTATTGGTTGGGAGGGGGTTGGTCTATGCTCTTATCTTTTAATAAATTTTTGATTAACTAGAGTTGAAGCAAATAAAGCGGCCATAAAAGCTATGTTAGTTAATCGAGTGGGAGATATAGGGTTGATTTTGGCTATGTTTGGTCTTTTGGATCGTTTTGGGTCTTTAGAGTTTTCTTCTCTTTTTAATGTGGTTGTTGTTTCTGCTCCATCAAGTGATATTACTTTAATTTGTTTGTTATTGTTTATAGGGGCGGTCGGAAAGTCTGCACAGTTGGGGCTGCACACTTGATTGCCGGATGCTATGGAGGGTAAATGTTGGGCCATTTTGTTTAAGTAATTAATTAAAACTTTTGAGTCACTGTATGCTGGGAGGACTTTGAATAGTTGAAAGGCGAGGAATCTTTAGGGGGTTTTGTCTTTTGCTTAGTCTTTAGACTTAAAATAGGAAGTTTATCCGCAGGTAACAAAATTCGAGGTTAGTAATTAGATTTAATAGATTGGTTTATTAAGTTTAAGAGTTTTAATCGAAATTATCTAAAGATTAGTCTTTAGACTTAGAATGTCTTGATTATTGGAACCTCCGAGACTTTTTGTGATTTTATTTTATAAATTAAAGTAAGCTTCTGGTTTAAAGTGTTCGTGGAAATAATTCATTTACTTTTAAAAATATTAATGGTCGTAGTTCCATTGCTTATCACAGTAGCTTATTTAACTTTAGCCGAACGAAAGGTTTTAGGATATATGCAGGCCAGAAAAGGGCCAAATGTAGTGGGGGTTAGTGGGTTGGCCCAGCCTTTTGCAGATGGTCTAAAACTATTTACTAAAGAGATGGTGGTTCCGCATCAAACCAATTTGTTTATTTATATAGTGGCGCCGGTGCTTTCCTTTACCTTGGCATTAATTGTTTGAGGGGTGGTGCCTTATGAGAGAGGGGCTTTAATAAGTGATTTAAAAATAGGGGTTTTGTATATTTTGGCTGTTTCTTCGATAAGTGTCTATGCGATATTAATGTCTGGGTGGGCGAGTAATTCTAAATATGCTTTTTTGGGGGCGATTCGGGCAGCTGCTCAAATGATTAGTTATGAAGTTTCGATTGGGCTGATCATCATTTCGGTTCTATTGTGTGTTGGCTCTTTGAGTGTTACTGAAATTGTTTTAGCGCAAAATAGTGGTGTTTGGTTTTTTTTTCCGTTATTTCCTGTTACAATAATGTTTTTTGTTTCAGCTTTGGCGGAGACAAATCGAGCTCCTTTTGATTTAACAGAAGGAGAGTCGGAGCTTGTGTCGGGGTATAACGTAGAGTATGCTTCGATGTCTTTTGCCCTATTTTTTCTTGCCGAATATGCTCATATTATATTAATGAGTTGTTTAACAATTATCTTTTTTGGGGGGGGGTGACTTTCTCCGGTAAAATATTTAAAAGGTGGGGCCGGGTGGTTTGGTCTAAAAGTTGTTTTAATCATTTTCCTTTTTATTTGGGTAAGGGCCTCTTTTCCTCGTATTCGATACGATCAGCTTATGTCTTTGTTATGAAAGGCGTATCTACCGCTAAGTTTGGGGGTTGTGACTTTTGTGGCTAGTGTTCTTTTTGGATTTAATGGCCCGCCTCCGATCTAAGATATTTTGTAATTTGTTGTTTGAGATCTTTAATTGGTTTAAGTATGAGGGTTAATTTTTTGATCGACTTGTCTAGTTTGGGAGTTTAATTCTGGGGGGGGGGGGTTCTAATGCCATTGCGTAAAGAGAATCCGCTTTTATCTCCGGTGAATGGTCTTCTGGTGGATTTGCCGTCTCCTTCAAATATAAGTTATTTGTGAAACTTTGGTTCTTTGTTAGGACTGTGCTTAGCTATGCAAATCGTAACGGGGTGCTTTTTGTCCATGCATTATTGTGCAGAGGTCGGCTTGGCTTTTGCATCGGTGGGACATATTATGCGCGATGTAAACTATGGGTTTTTATTAAGATATTTTCATGCTAATGGGGCTTCTCTGTTTTTTTTATGTCTTTATTTTCATATTGGGAGAAGTTTGTATTATGGGGGTTATTTGAAAGGTCCGGTTTGGCGAGTTGGCATTGTAATATTTCTTTTGACGATGGCGACGGCTTTTCTGGGCTATGTGCTACCTTGAGGTCAAATGTCTTTCTGGGGGGCGACGGTTATTACAAATCTATTGTCCGCAATACCCTATGTGGGGACAGATGTTGTGCAATGAGTTTGAGGGGGTTTTAGTGTCTCTGGGGCCACGCTCACTAGATTTTTTAGTCTGCACTTTCTTTTCCCCTTTATTTTAGCAATTTTAGTTGTGGTTCATTTAATATTTTTACATATAGAGGGATCCAATAGTCCTGTGGGGTCGAAGACTCCTGTGGACGATGTGGTATTTCATGTTTATTATACATCTAAAGACTGATATGGAATAGTGGTTACGCTTATGTTATTGAGTATAGTTGTGTATTTAATGCCTAATTTATTGGGCGATCCAGAAAATTTTATTCAAGCTAACTCATTAGTAACCCCAGTGCACATTCAGCCTGAGTGATACTTTTTATTTGCTTATGCAATTTTGCGCTCAATACCGAATAAATTCGGGGGGGTTGTGTCTATGTTTTTAAGTATATTAATTTTATTTTTTTTCCCACTACTACACCGGAGTTGATTAAGGGGGTTGCCCTTTCGTCCATTTGGACGTATGGCTTTTTGATCTTTTGTTGTGAATTTTGTTCTTCTTACCTGAATCGGGTCTTTGGTCGTAGAAGAGCCTTTTATAATAATAGGGCAGCTGGTTGCGCTATACTATTTTTTCTACTTTCTTATATTAATTCCTTTGTTGGGGGAAGTGGAAAATAATCTTTTATTTAAACAAAGGAAAAAATGTGACTTGTAGAGAATTGCAAATCAGTTATTATTTGGATGAGGACAGGGGGAGGTGGAACGGGGGGGGGGGAGCCTCCTCCTGCCTATCCTCAAGAGGAGGTGGAGCTAATTGCGCGCCCCACGGGGGGGTTTTGCTGTTGGCAGATGTTGCAGTGAAATTAGAAGGCTCTGTTTAGCAAAGAAGTATTAGTTAATGTGATTAAACCACGAGCTCCTGTTACTAAGCCTTTTCATATTAGCCCTGGTGATTATTAGTATAAATAATTTTATTTTAAAATTATCAATTTTAATATTATTAATTATAAGTGAGGGGGGGGGCCTTTCTTTTTTATTTAATTTTTTTTTTGAATTATCTGGGGGGGGGTTGTTGATTGAAAATGGTTGGACAGAAACCACTAAATTAATTATTGTTTTAGGCTCTGTTGCTGTTTTATTGATGGTGGACATGGAGAGGCTAATTTTTCCAAAATTTTTTGGGGGACGAGTTTATGGAACTTTTTTTCAAACGAATGCGCATTTACCCCTTTTAAATCTAATGGTGGCATTAGGGGGTCTTTGTTTAGTTTCTTCAAGTAATTGACTTTCTGTTTATTTAGCAATTGAATTGTCTACTCTTTCCCTTTTTATTTTGGTTGCTCAAAAAGGGGGGTCTGGGCAAAGTGCTGAGGCCGGTTTGAAATATTTTGTATTAGGGGCACTTTCCTCTGGTCTATTTTTATTTGGGTGTGCTTTATTGTGTGGGTTTACGGGAGGGACTCATATTTCATATATAAATTTAGTATTAAATCCGGGGTTGGGCTTTTCTGAGCTTCGAATCCCAATTGGCAGTTTGTTAATTGTGGTGTCTCTTTTATTTAAGTTGTCCGCTGCTCCTTTTCATATGTGGGCGCCGGATGTTTATGATGGAGCTCCGACAACGACGACGGCTTTATTGGCCACTGTTCCTAAAGTTGGCTACTTTTCAATTTTGGTTTCAATTGGGTCGGCGGTTAATATTTTGTTAGTTGGGGCTCTTTTTTCGATGGTTGTGGGGGCTATTGGTGCCTTAAACCAAACCAAAGTCAAACGGTTGTTGGCTTACAGTGGGGTGGGGCATATGGGGTTTGTGCTTTGGGGAATAGAGGTTGGGTCATTTGAGAGTATTCAAGCTAGTTTAATTTATGTGGTTTTATATGTAGTAATGTCTATTTGTGTTTTTGCGATAATATTAACTTTAGGCGCCGCCAAAAATTTGATTGTAGAGTTTAGTGGGCTTTCCAGGAGATTATCTGTTTTAGCCTTAACTTTGGCTTTGACTTTTCTTTCGATCGCGGGGATTCCTCCTTTAGTGGGGTTTTGGGGCAAATGGCTGGTTTTATTGTCTGGGGTGGTATATCAATATTATTTAGTCTTTCTTTTGGCTGTGATGTGTTCCGTTGTGGCTGGTGTTTATTATGTTAGAATAGTCAAAATTATCTATTTTCAGGCCAGTTTTTCTCTTTTGATAAGCTCAAAGGTGTTAAGGAAAGAAAACTGAATTAATTTAAGAAAGGCTTTGTTAATCGGTGCTGGTTTGTATGTTATTGGGTTTACAATGTTGTCTCCGAATTTATGGCTGCAATTAGCCCATTGGGCTGTGGGGGGGTTATTTTAAAATAATTAAATCTGCTTGGGGCGGTCTTTTATATACTAGCATTTGGAGTTGTTGGTTCTGGAATTATGGTGATATCCGCGCTCAATCCTATCCATTCGATTTTTTGGTTAATTGTTGTTTTTATCGGTTCTGCGGTTTTTTTTCTTTGATTGGGTATATCCTTTGTTGCTTTAATGTTTTTGATAATCTATGTGGGGGCGATTGCTATTTTATTTTTGTTTGTAATTATGTTATTGAATTTAACAGACTTTCCCCCCGCCTTTCGATTAGGGGGGGAGGCAGACATGACAAATTACATTCCTATTGGGTTGGTTATTGGAACATTTTTTTTTTCAGAAGTTGCTTCGAGTTGATTAATTATAGGTGGCCCTTATACCCCCCAGGGGTTTTTTGGGGCTGAAATAGGAGGTGCTTGAGATTTGGCCATTCCCTGGTTTTTAATGAAGTATCAAAATATGGAGGCGCTCGGGCGAATTTTGTATATAGCTTGTTATTATTTATTTATTTTAGCTAGTTTTATACTTTTAGTGGCCATGGTGGGGGCGATCGTGTTAACTCAAGAAATTGGGTCAGAAGTAGGACCCGTGGTCAAAAGACAAGATATTTTTTTTCAAACTAGTCGGTAAGAACTGAGGCAAAAGAATTTTATCTAAAGACTTAGCCGAGCTTTGTTTGGGGTTGATTTTAAATATTAATGAGCGGTGCTTATTTTGATCAATTTAAAATAGTGGCTCTGATCGCCTTGACTAATTCATCAATGATGATGATCTTAGTAGTGGTTGTGGTTTTATTATTATTCAAGGGGGTTCAATTAATCCCGAAAAGGTGGCAGTCTTTGATTGAGTTAATCTATGAGCACTTTCATGGTGTCGTGAAAGATAATTTAGGATCTGAGGGGCTAAGGTATTTTCCTTTAATTGTTTCTCTCTTTTTTTTTATAGTGTTTTTGAATGTGTTGGGCTTATTCCCTTATGTTTTTACCCCAACTGTTCATATTGTAGTCACATTGGGTTTGTCCTTTTCAATAATCATAGGTGTGACTCTAGCTGGGTTTTGGAGGTTTAAGGGGGATTTTTTTAGTGTTTTTATGCCAAGTGGCGCTCCTTTGGGCTTAGCCCCTCTTTTGGTATTAATAGAAACAGTAAGTTTTATCTCCAGGGCTATTTCATTAGGAGTCCGTTTGGCTGCTAATTTATCGGCGGGCCATTTGTTATTTGCTATTTTAGCCGGGTTTGGGTTTAATATGTTAGTTGCAAGTGGGCCTGTGGGGGTTTTCCCCCTATTAATAATGGTTTTTATAACATTATTAGAGGTAGCCGTTGCAGTTATCCAGGCTTATGTCTTTTGTTTATTAGCCACTATTTATTTGGCGGATACAATTGTATTACATTAGCGGGAAAGGCCGGAGGGATTTTCTGGCTTAAGTTCCAAGAAGGGTTGGGGCCAAGGTATTGCTGTGGGGGAAGAAGGTCTGGTTTATAAAATGTTTTATAAAATATTTTATAAAAATATTTTGAGAAATAAATAAGAAGAAGAAGTGAATAGTGTTTGGTTTAAATAATGGGCTAAGTCTAATTTTTTTTTTGCTTTTTATGGGGGGAATTAATGTGATGAAGGTTTCGAGAGAGGATGGTGTTAAATTAAAAAAAGTTGCGCTTGAGTGATCTTTGGCGATTTTAATAAGTGTTTTGGTTTTGTGGGGGGCCTTTGATTTAGAGGGGCAATTTCAAATTATAAACCGAATAGAATGGATTGTTTCTCCGGCCTTAAATTTTCAATGGGGTCCGGGGGTTTTTGCTTTAGATGGGGTTTCTTTGTTTTTTTTTGTTTTAACTGCGTTATTGATACCCATTTGTATCTTAATAAGTTGAAAGTCCATTAAGCACCTATTTAAAGAATTTTTGTTGTGTCTATTGTTTTTAGAAGCTTTATTAGTTGGAGTGTTTTTAGTGCTTGACCTGCTTTTATTCTATCTTTTATTTGAGGGCATATTGATCCCTATGTTTCTTTTGATTGGTGTTTGAGGCTCCAGAGAAGAAAAGGTTCGTGCTTCTTATTATTTTTTTTTTTATACTTTCGCGGGGTCGGTGTTTATGCTTTTGGGCCTCTTTCAAATATATAGTGTTACAGGAACAACTGATTATCAGATATTATTAAATATAAAACTACCTGTTACTACTCAAAAATGGGTGTTGGCTGGGATTTTTCTTAGTTTAGCGGTTAAAATTCCTCAAATACCATTTCATATTTGATTGCCCCAAGCGCATGTGGAGGCCCCTGTTTCTGGTTCGGTAATATTGGCGGGGATATTATTAAAGTTAGGCGGCTATGGGTTTTTAAGATTTTCTTGGCCGATTTTGCCCGCGGCCTCCGAGTATTTTGCCCCCCTAATTATTATGTTGGGTGTGGTGGCTATTATTTATGGGGGTTTGCTGACCTGTCGGCAAGTGGACTTTAAACGGCTTATTGCTTATTCTTCGGTGGCACACATGGGGCTGGTCCCTTTAGGTTTATTTACTCATACAATTGAGGGGTTGGTGGCGGCCGTTTTTATGATGTTGGCGCATGGTTTTGTTAGCTCGGCCCTTTTTATTGCGATTACTTATTTATATGAACGTCATCACACTCGTCTTATTAAGTATTATCGTGGGGTGACTCTTACAATGCCTGTTTTTGTTTGTATAATGATGGTTTTATCATTAAGTAACATGGGGATTCCTTTAAGCTGTAATTTTGTTGGAGAGTTTTTTTCGTTGTTAGCTGCTGTTGAATATAATTTTGGGCTTGGGGTGTTAGCCACTTCGGGTATGGTTTGGTCCGCGGCGTATTCTCTCTATTTATATAATCGAATTAGTTTTGGGGCGGCCTCTAATTACCTCCTTTTTATTAGAGACTTAAACAGGTGTGAGTTATTGGCTATCTCCCCTTTGCTAATAGCGATTTTTATTTTTGGAATATTTCCTTTTATAATTATAGACCCTGTAAAGAATGGGGTAATCTTTAGTCCGGGGGGGGGTTAGTATATTTATTAAGCTTAAAATTAGCCCTGGTTTGGTTATTTGAGATTCGAAAGTCCTTTGGTTTTGGGGAAGAGAAAAAAACAAGTGACCTCCTTGATACATGCTAGTATCTAATGAATAGCTTTCAGACTCAGCTAGATGAAAGGATCTGCTTTTATTCAGGTGTGACTGGGCCTATGATAGTGTGCGAACAGGTGAGGGAACCCGGAGGCCAAGTTTGGCTGGGCCGGAGTCGTATTAGGTAGAAGGGGGTGTAATGGACCACCTTGCCTATGATGCGGAGCTTTAGTTTGGAGCCACATTTTCACTGAGACAAGGGGAAAGCTCAAATGGGGAATTGGCCCCGGAGGCAGCAGTAAAGAATTTTGTGCAATATATGAAGGTAAGACACAGAGAGGGCACCTTGCCTAGTCCGTCAAATTAAGTGCCAGCAGACGCGGTGAAACTTAAGGGCTAGTTTTGTGGGCAAAAGCGTAAAGGGTGTGATAGGCCGTTTTAATTAAAAAGGGTTTTATAATTTAAGAAGGTAAATGGAATTTTTTTGTAGCGGTGGAATGTGTAAATAGAAAAAAGAACTTTAGACGTGAAGACTATTTATTTTTGAGATTATAGTGTGATGGCTAAAACACGAGAGTATGGGGAGCAAACAGGATTAGGGACCCTGGTAGTCTATACTGTAAATAATGAAAAAGATGTGAAGCAATCCTAAAAAGTCAGAAATTTTCCGCTTGAGTAGTACGACCGCAAGGTTAAAATTCAAAAAACTTGGCTGTTCACTGTTTTAATTAGAGGAGCGTGTCGTTTAATTCGATAGTCCGCGAGAGACCTTACCCAAACTTGAATCCTTCATTGACAGGTATTGCATGGCCGTCGTCAATTTGTGTATTAAACATAAAACAGATTTAACCCAGTGGTTTGTCACTTGGATGAAGTCAGGTCTTATTGTCCTAATGTTTGGGGATTAGATGCGCTACATTTTTTTATACAATAGGAAACTTTGAGTGTGAAACCTGAAAATAAGAGTTCGGAAAGTGCCTGGAAGATAACGGAAAGTTGTATTTAATAGTAATTGAAAAGTAGAGCGTTTCAATGAAATTTTTTCAGTGTTAGTACAAATTGCCCGTCGCCTTTGCTTAGACAGGTTGGTTGATTGCCCCTCAAGAGGGTTTCTAATACCTCCGAGGCAGAGTAAGTCGTAACATAGTGAGGGTGAGGGAACTGGCCCTTGGAACAGGTCCGTCAGGCCTGGGGTTAAAAAATAATAAAACAATGCAACTTGTTGAGGTGCTAAATTTATTCGGGAACATGGATTTTATAGTGGAGGAATGGCCCTTGAAACAGGTCCGTCAGGCCTGGGGGCAAAAAATTATACAACGATGCAACTTATTGAGATGCTAAATCTATTCGGGAACATGGACTTTATTGGGGAAGAATGGGAAAGATGCTTAGGGGCAATTTACATGCTCGATAAGGCGGGGGTAATGAACGCTCATCAGTGGTTTTTTGGTCGAATGCCGCATTCGGTTATGGCGTTGAATCTCTGATGAGACCCTTGTCCTTCATATTTTTTTTTTAATGAAATCCCTCGTGAATTAGAGGGTTTAAATATTTTTGGGGGTCCTGCGGGCAAACGTTTCGCCCAGGAAGCCCTACAGCATTTTGCTTTTGCGTTTGGGGAATATACATCGATAGAATCTATTGGGAGTTTTTTTTCAACGTCTGAGGGATCAAGCTCCCATTATCCATTGTCGAGTATTTCTTCAGGGCGTTTGGGGTCAATGTCTGAAAGTGTCTCTTCCGGGGCTCGGGGGTCAATGTTCCAAGGTTCTGCACAAAGTTTTGGGGCAGTGGCGGGGGAACTATCACATCAAGGTTCTCTGCATAGTTTTAACTCAATGTGTGGGGAGGCTCTCGGGGCTCGGGGGTCAATGTTCCAAGGTTCTGCACAAAGTTTTGGGTCAGTGGCGGGGGAACTATCACATCAAGGTTCTCTGCATAGTTTTAACTCAATGTGTGGGGAGGCTCTTTATCAGCCAGGAGAAATGACTCAGTCTCTTTTGCCTGAAGCGTCCTGCTCACGGATATCGCAAATTTCGTTGAGAGAACACACACCGGAATTTTCACGGGGTATGCCCCGTGTGGGTGCAATTGAACCTATTAATAAGACGGACCTAGAAAAGACTTCTTTACTTATAAGCAAGTACTGTGGGGCGGTTTAGTTTTTGGTTTTTAGAAGATTGGTGCTTTTGAAAGGGGGGGGGAATTAGACTTTGTTGGGTTATATGTTTTTATTGTGGCGTAAGCCAGAGATGATATTTGAAATGGGGGAAATTTATTTGACTTTAAGATGGGGGCTGCCTAAGAATTTGTTTGGTTTTATGTCTTTTATATCATTTAGTTGAGCAGTCCCGGCTGGCAAGCCCCTCCTTTTTTTGGAATTTGTTTAGGGGTGCGAACTGTTTTATGTCATCCATATCATTTGGTTGAGCCTTCTCCTTGGCCCTGTCTCGGGGCGGGGGGGGCTTTTTTTATAACTGTGGGCAGTGTTATGTATTTTCATTATGGCTTAGTTCAAATTATGTATTTGGGAGTTTTGGTCGTTGTGATAATTATGTTTGTTTGATGACAAGATGTTATTAGAGAGTCGACTTTTCAAGGGTTTCATTCCTTAGTAGTTAAACAGGGGATAAAATATGGAATGCTTTTATTTATACTTTCGGAAGTTCTTTTTTTTTTTTCTTTTTTTTGAGCTTTTTTTCATAGTAGTCTGGCACCAGCTGTTGAGTTGGGTGTGGTTTGACCTCCTCAAGGGGTTAATCCTTTAAACTCTTTTTCAGTTCCTTTGTTAAATACTGCTGTTTTATTAAGTTCTGGGGCGACTGTCACTTGGGCTCATCATGCTATAATTAGTGGAAAGAGAGAAGAAGCAATTCTGGGTTTGTCTTTAACTGTTTTTTTGGGTGTTTTATTCACTGGGTTACAAGGAATTGAGTATTATGAGGCTCCTTTCACTATTTCGGATTCGGTTTATGGGTCTACTTTTTTTATGGCAACTGGATTTCATGGTTTTCATGTTCTAATTGGGACTACCTTTTTAATTATTTGTTTGGTAAGATTAAAGTTGAATCAATTTACAAGTCGCCAACATGTTGGGTTTGAGGCGGCGAGTTGGTATTGGCATTTTGTGGATGTGGTGTGATTATTTTTATATCTTTGTGTTTATTGATGGGGTTCATAGTTATTTTTATATTTTTGTGTTTATTGAAGGGGCTATTATAAAAAAATTAAGAGCAAATGTTAAATAATTTTTTTTATATCGTAAATGTATGTGGAAAGAAAGACATACCGGAGTCTTGGCACTTGGGTTTCCAAGAGGCGGCCGCTCCGGTGATGGAGGAAATAGTTTTTTTTCATGATCAGATTATGTTTTTATTGGTTATTATTGTGATAGTCGTGTTGTGGTTGCTTGTTGAGGCTTTAAATGGTAAGTATTATGACAGAGATTTGATTGACGGAACTTTATTAGAAATTGTTTGAACTTTAATCCCAGCTGTAATATTGGTTTTTATTGCTTCTCCTTCTTTAAAACTATTGTATTTGATGGATGAGGTTGTGAGTCCTGCTTTAACAATTAAAGCAATTGGACATCAATGGTATTGGTCTTATGAATATTCCGATTATCAGGAAGAAACGTTAGAATTTGATTCTTATATGGTTCCGACATCGGATTTAAATAGTGGCGACTTTAGGTTATTAGAAGTGGATAATAGATTGGTGGTTCCTATAAACACACATGTGAGAATCTTAGTGACTGGCGCGGATGTTTTACATTCTTTTGCTGTCCCTGCCTTGGGGATAAAAACAGATGCGGTTCCGGGTCGGCTAAATCAAGCCGGAATTTTTATTAAAAGACCAGGGACGTTCTACGGTCAATGTTCAGAGATTTGTGGGGCGAATCATTCTTTTATGCCGATTGTAATTGAGGCGGTTTCGCTAGACCGATATATCAATTGAATGTTGTCTTTGTCTAATGAATAGGCGCTTTTTTTAATTTTTAGATAAAGTAAATAGTGTACTATAAGTATATAATTGTTATTGTAATATTATTATTATTAGGGGGTTGGGGAGTGGTTTTAAACAGAGGGCATTTTATAATAATGATAATTTCTATTGAATTAATTTTATTAGCGGCTTTTTTTTTGTTTTTAATTAATTCTATTGAAATAGATCTTTTAATAGAACAAGTTTTTACAATTATGGGTTTAACAATCGCGGCGGCAGAGTCTGCTATCGGGTTGGCCATTATGGTTGCATATTATCGAATAAGAGGAACAATAATTTTAAAATCTTTTAGTTCACTTCGGGGTTAAAAAATAATTATTTATGCAATATATGAGATACGGTGCATTCGGAGTTTTATAGCCTTTTCTTTTTATTGGTTTTTAGTGTAGTTCTTTCTGCGCTTTTTTCTGGTGCTTCTTATTTTTTAGGGGTAAAACAACCGGATCGAGAGAAAGTTTCGGCTTATGAATGTGGGTTTGAGCCTTTTGGAATACCAGGCCGCCCTTTTTCAGTTCGATTTTTTTTAGTCGGCATTTTGTTTTTAATTTTTGACTTAGAAATCTCTTTTCTTTTCCCTTGGTGTGTTCTCTTTAATCAAATTTCTCCTTTTGGTTTTTGAATTATGGTAGGGTTTTTGGGGGTTTTAACCTTGGGTTTAATATATGAGTGGATTAAAGGTGGGCTGGAGTGGGAATAGGGAAAAGTTTCCAGATTTAAAAGTAAATAAGTTGTAAAGTAGAAGAGAAAGTCCTGTCTGTTATGTGAATAATCGTATATCGAAAAGTTTTTATACCAACTCCGGTGTCTGCCTTAATTCATGCGGCGACCATGGTGACGGCAGGTGTTTTTTTATTAATTAGATCTTCTCCTTTTTTTGAACAAGCTCCACTTGCTTTAATGATCGTAACAATTGTTGGGTCTCTAACGGTGCTTTTTGCCGCTACTGTTGGGGTAATCCAAAATGATCTAAAAAAAGTTATTGCTTACTCGACTTGTAGTCAATTGGGATATATGGTGGTGGCTTGTGGGCTTTCTCATTATTCGATAAGCCTATTTCATTTAATGAACCATGCTTTCTTTAAAGCTTTATTATTTTTAAGTGCGGGGTCTGTCATCCATGCTTTGTCTGACGAGCAGGATATAAGGAAGATGGGGGGGCTGATTAAGTTAATTCCTCTTACTTATATTATGGTTGTTGTTGGCTCTTTATCTTTAATGGGGTTTCCTTATTTAACAGGGTTTTATTCTAAAGATTTAATTTTAGAATTGGCCTTTGAACAATATTATTTAACTTTTGCTTATTGATTGGGGGGTTTTTCGGCTTTACTTACCACTCTTTATTCGATTCGATTGGTTTATTTAACTTTTTTATCTAATACCAATTCTAGAAAAGCGATTTTTAGACGTGTCCATGAGGGTTCTTGGAATTTAGTTTTGCCTTTAATAATATTAGCTTTGGGGAGTCTTTTTGTGGGCTATTTGACTAAAGAGGTGGTTTGGTCTTTTCAAATAACATTCCCCCCAATTGTTCCTGTTTTTATTAAGTTGTTGCCGGTCTTTCTTAGTTTGGGGGGGGCGGCATTAGTTATTGTTCTTTATTTTTATTCAATCCATTTATTTAAGGTGCCTTCTTTTATAGGCCGAATGGGCTACACTTTTTTATACTCTGCTTGGCAGTTTAACTATGTTCTTAACTATTTTTTGGCGAAGAGGGTGTGGAGGGGGGGCCACCAGATTTCGTATCGGACTATTGACAAAGGAACATTAGAGTTGGTGGGCCCAAAAGGGGTGTCTAATTTTTTGATTGGGTTAACTCGAGGCCTTAGTAATTTACAAGCTGGTCAAGTTTTTAATTATGCCTTAGTTATATTAATTGGTGTTGCTATGTTTATTTGGGGGGTTGTTTAGTCTTTTTTTTTGAAAATTATCTTCTGATTGAGGGGGTTAGGTTAAAGTAGACCGTTAGCCTTCAAAGCTAAAAATGTGGGTGCAAGTCCCGCACTCCCTGACTCAATTGGTTTGGATTATATTTTAGTTAAAATGCCACAATTAGACACAACCATGTTTTTAACTCAATATCGATGAACTTTACTTGTTTTATTTTTATTATTTTTTCTATTGGTGTTTTTTGTTTTACCTACGATTAAAATGAATTGGTTAATAAGAAAGTCGGCCATAAAAAGTGGGGCCAATTTAGGGGACTGTTTGGGGCTAACTAAAGAAGTGGTTTGTTTTTGTAGATGAAAAGTTTATATGTAGTTCGTTGGGGGTTTTCTACTAATCATAAAGATATTGGTACGTTATATTTAGTCTTTGGGATTGGGGCAGGCATGATTGGCACGGCCTTCAGTATGTTAATAAGATTAGAGCTCTCGGCTCCGGGGGCTATGCTAGGAGACGATCATCTTTATAATGTAATTGTTACGGCACATGCTTTTATTATGATTTTTTTTTTGGTTATGCCAGTGATGATAGGGGGGTTTGGAAATTGGTTGGTTCCACTATATATTGGTGCTCCCGACATGGCCTTCCCCCGGCTTAATAATATTAGTTTTTGGTTGTTGCCTCCTGCTCTAATATTATTATTAGGCTCCGCTTTTGTTGAACAAGGAGTTGGTACCGGGTGGACGGTGTATCCTCCTCTATCGAGCATCCAGGCTCACTCTGGGGGGGCGGTGGACATGGCTATTTTTAGCCTTCACTTAGCTGGGGTGTCTTCGATTTTGGGTGCAATGAATTTTATAACAACTATATTGAATATGCGGGCCCCTGGGATGACATTAAATAAAATGCCATTGTTTGTGTGGTCTATCTTGATTACTGCTTTTTTATTATTACTATCTTTGCCAGTACTAGCGGGGGCGATAACCATGCTTTTAACGGATAGAAATTTTAATACCACTTTTTTTGATCCCGCCGGAGGGGGAGACCCAATTTTATTTCAGCATTTGTTTTGGTTTTTTGGGCATCCAGAGGTTTATATTTTAATATTGCCTGGTTTTGGAATGATTTCTCAAATAATACCAACTTTTGTCGCCAAGAAGCAGATTTTTGGATATTTAGGAATGGTTTATGCAATGCTCTCAATTGGAATATTGGGTTTTATTGTGTGGGCGCATCATATGTTTACGGTTGGGATGGATGTGGACACAAGAGCATATTTTACTGCCGCAACTATGATTATTGCTGTGCCAACTGGAATAAAAGTGTTTAGTTGGTTGGCCACTATTTTTGGGGGGACTTTGAGATTAGACACTCCTATGCTTTGGGCAATGGGGTTTGTTTTTTTGTTTACATTGGGTGGTTTAACTGGGGTTGTATTGGCCAATAGTTCTTTGGATGTTGTTTTGCATGACACATACTATGTTGTAGCCCATTTTCATTATGTGCTTTCTATGGGGGCGGTGTTTGCTATTTTTGGTGGCTTTTATTATTGAGTGGGTAAAATAACGGGGTATTGTTATAATGAGCTATATGGCAAAGCCCATTTTTGGTTAATGTTTATCGGTGTTAATTTGACCTTTTTCCCTCAACACTTTTTGGGCTTGACAGGTTTTCCGAGACGATACTCTGATTTTGCAGATTGTTTTGCTGGTTGAAATTTGGTTAGCTCTTTAGGCTCTACTATTTCAATAGTAGGAGTTGTTTTTTTTATATATATTATTTATGATATATATGTTTGAGAAGAGGAGTTTATTGATTGAATGGAAGACCAGGGGGAAAGTTGGGCTTCTTTAGAGTGGGCTCACGTTTCTCCTCCTTTATTTCACACTTATGAGGAGTTGCCTTTTGTATGGGAGACTATAAAAGGGGAGGAGTTTTTAAAGAATAGGCATAATTAAATTTTGAGGTGTTAAACAACTGATTAGTTTTATGAATGAATTAGGACGGGCGTTAGTAATTGACGGAATATTTGTTTGTGCTGGGGGTAACGATTACTAAAGTAATTTTGTAAATAGTTTTCTTTTTCATGTTTATTTTTAGGACACCCTTGAAGTTGTGGGCGGGGCCTCTGCCCATTATTTCAGGGGTGGAAGAGGGGGGGGGA